CTGAAAATCTTTAGCAAAGACTTCAACAAGATGTTCTACTTTTCCATAGAAATACATTCGCTCAACGAGGACTCGAGAGGATGTTGATCGTAAATGAGAGGATTGGTTACATAGAAAAAAGACGGTGGATTCATATTCATATACATGAGAATTATATAGAAACAATAAAAATCTTGGATTACTTTTTAAAAAAACAGCAATAGAGTTCTTTGGAGTAATAAGACTATTCGCATTAAAATACTCGTGGAGAAAGAACCGTAATAAATATAACGAGGAGGCATCCTTTACCCAGTATCGAAGGAATTGAACCAAGATTTCGGGACAAATGGGGTGGGGTAGTAGTACATCTAACACATAATTTAAATGTAACAATTTGTCCTCGAAAAAGGGAAATATTGAATGAATTGATTGCAAATTATGAGATTTTTCAATTTCTTTCCCTTCTAAAAAAGCTACCAACCGTAGGGAAAATGGAATTTCCGCCACAACAGCAAATCCCTCTGATATAATTTGAGAATCCAACTTATTGTTGTGCCAAAAAATTGGATTTTGGTTAGACTCAGTAGTAGCAATACTCAAATTAATCGGTTGATACATTCGCGTAATTAACTGTTTCACACTCAGTGAACTAGATTTATTGTCATAACCCCCACTTTCCAATGAAATCGTCGAGCTATTTAAACCATGATCATGAGCAAGTGCATAAATATACTCCCGAAAAAGAAGCGGGTATAGCAAGTCGTGTTGTTGAGATCTATCTAGTTCGAAACAGACTTGAAATTCCTTCATTTGAAATTCGATTAAAAACAAAGGAACAAAGGTAAGTAAGTTAGTGGGCGATCAAACGATACATAGTGCGATACCGTGAAAACAAAGTATTGTAGTAAAATAAAGTAAATACCTTGAAAACGGGTCAACTCATCAACGGATTCTCTATCCTCTCATTTGCAGTTAATTTAATTGGTTTATATTTGTTATACTCTAACAAAGTGGTTAGAAACCCTTTATTTTTTCACTCCAATCGCTCTTTTGATTTTGAAAAAAAAAAAACAACTATCTTTCTTTATCAATATACTGCTTCTTCTACACATTCATCTACAACCCATAATAGGGATTCACGAATACTTAGGACTCATTAATAAATCGATAATTCACTCATGGGAAACCCTTTCCCCGCGTTAGGAACTAATATCTTTTTAACGTTTAATTAGGTCGGATAATCATTCAAATTAAGAAACGAAGCTCGTTACTTTTTGTTTCCCTCTAATTGGAACCCTAGGGCTCTATCCATTTATTCACTCAACCCAACTTTGAATTCAATTTCTTTTGTTCCGCGCCAAGAATTCAAACTTGGTTTTGTATCGATTGAAAAAGAATAAAAGATTCTCATAATTATCCATTGATACGACATGCTGTTTTTTCCATTCATTCCTTTCAGGATCAGTCGTAGTCTTACAAATTCTCCCGAAGATTTGGACGAATCTTTGCTTCATAGAAATGTGTAAAAGATGCTAGCCGTACTTAAAAGCCGAGTACTCTACCATTGAGTTAGCAACCCAAAGAATTCGAATGGGTAGATCGAATCGGAATAAAAATAAATAAACGAAATTAAATTTCACAACGGAATCACAATATTAAACTAGCAAGAACTCGAAAAAAAAAAAATTTCGAATTGATTCTGAACATAAAAAGAAAAAACCCTATAGGACGGAGATAAATGAGTCTGTTTCTCCACGATCAAATTATATTTGTTCAATACACTATTGTCAACATGACATTGAATATCAAGATTGCGAAAATACTAAAAAAAAAATGACGAAAACAAAAAGAGTGAATTGTTTATTTATTAAATATTACATTAAAAATTAAACTAAAATCAAAATAACAAATATAATTTTATATAGTAATAAATAGGTATAATAAATATCGAAATTAATAAAGAATATCTAATTCTTTAGATAAATAAAAAACTTTAGAAATACCTTTTTCGATAAATACTTGAAAAAACCGAAAAGAAAGAGGTATGAATAGAACAAAAGGGGGGATAGTAAAATAGTAAAGAAAAAATTCTACAAAACTAGATAAGACTCCTCCACACCCTCTTTTTTGTTCTATTCCTTAATAGAATTTCGTTTTATTAAGACTAAGTTCTGTAAAAACCCCCGCTTTCTTTGAAATATCATGAATGGTTCCTGTAGGTTGGGCGCCCTTGTCAAGGAAATATAGAATAGCAGGAACATTTAAATGGGTTTGATTATTTATCGGATCATAAAAACCCACTTTCCGAAGATCTCTTCCTTCTCTTCGGGATCGACCATCAATTGCAACGATTCGATAAACGGCTCATTGGGATAGATATAGATGAAGAATATCCCCCCTAGAAACGTATAAGAAGTTTTCTCCTCGTACGGCTCGAGAAAAAAAATGGTTATAAGTGATAGTTATGTCTATGTATAAGATTAGAATTGAAAATACATCTATAAAATAAGCAAATCAATTAGAGATTAAAGTCCTTTTTTTTCTTTTCTAAAAAAGAAAAAAAAAAGCATCCGTACTCTCATAACTCAAGTTGGATAAGTTTCAAAGCCAAAATGAAAATCCTTAGGCATTTCATTTCCTTTTTTGAGCGGTCTCAAGCCACTTTCCTTTTTTTTTTGTCTCGTTTCGAATCGAATCGATTTTTTTTTTCATTCTGATCGAATTGTTGAGACAATTGAAAATGGTATTTCCTTGTTCCAGGATCCTTTATCTTTTCTTTAAATCATTGGGTTTAGACATTACTTCGGTGATCTTTAAAGTTTTTTTTAGTTTTCAATTTTGAAAAAAAAAAAGACAGCAACACACCCCTTTTTATTTCTTTCTATCAAAGAATCATACGAACAATTGATTCCTACGGGATACACTTTTGATGGACAGAGTTTTCCCAATTCCAACAAAATTTCCCCTTGCTTTTGTTTTGGATTTTTTAATTGCTCGAATCAGATCCTTTCGATTTCTATATCAAAATTTACTTACGAAGTTTTTTCCAACTTATTGATTGGTATTAACCCTAGATCCTTGCCCCTGAGAAATGAAGAAATCCTTTTACTCGAGCTCCATCCTGTCCTAGTTACATTACCACCCACCAAAGGGTGAGGATTCTAATAGAACAGAAGAAAGAATGTCGAGCCAAGAGCCCATTCATAGAAAAGCAAAATGGTGGATGCAAATCCACAGCGGATCATGTCCTTCAAGTCGCACGTTGCTTTCTACCACATCGTTTCAAACGAAGTTTTACCATAACATTTCTCTAGTTTGGAACTGGTATGTAATTGATTCCATTATGGAATCATGAATAGTCATTGCTTAAGTCTATACACAGTCTTTTTCCTTGTAGATGGAGGGAATATTTAGGTTGTTAGTCTTTCATCCGGAATCCCGAAATGAAAGATCAAATCAGAAAAAAAAAGGGCGATTTCCGTATCTATCCGATTAGACTGAACAAATTTTGTTGGAAGTAATTATGTATATTGTATGTTAATTATTGAATAGTAAGGTAAGGGCTCATAAATCTTAAAAAAAGCGAAAGAAAATTATCATTATCTCTGAAATCGAAGGATAGCAATCCATGCATATAAGCCTTTCCTAAAATTTTGAGTCGTTTTTGTCTGGGCTTCCGATTCAATAATAATTCCCCAAATTGAAAATAATGTAAAATGTAAATAGACTATATGGACCACCCCCGTCTCAATTGTTATTCCCGAGATTTACAATTATTCATTTAGTCATTAAATAAAGCCCAAGACAAAATACCTTAATTTTAAAGATTAAGGTCAAAGAAAATCCATTCCATGTGGAACAGGATTATTGGTTACTGAGATTTGGACCGACACGGATATTCCAATCGGTAGCTTTCAGTGCTCCCTAACTCTTATCTACCCCCACCCCGAATTCTTTCGGGGGGATGCTGAATCCTAAAAAAAAAGATCTTATTTTACGGGATGCTAGACTATTTTTTATAGATATAAAGACAAAAAGGCCCAGATTAAGTCATTGTTTCCTTCTAAATTTTTAGATTCGGTCCGGCCTGGGACGGAAGGATTCGAACCTCCGAATACCAGGACCAAAACCCGTTGCCTTACCACTTGGCGACGCCCCAATTTCAATTTCTATTGGTACTTAATAAACAGTATTATTGGTATTGGTTATTTGTCAATTCCAGGCCAAGCCTTAAAATTTGATTATTGTTTTAGTTTAGGAATGTGATACATGTAAGTGTAAAATAAAACTTTTAATTTATTGATCATTACATAGAATTCAATTAAGATATTGTATGAAAGTATGATTTCTTCAATTCTGACACGAGAATAGAAGGATTTTGGTTTTGATTGGTTCGGTTCCAAGAAGTATTTTTATTGTCTACCTTACTTTCTTTTCTTACTTTTTATCTTATATCAATAAGATATTAATAACTCAATCAAAATCCAATTCTCTCCAAAAAAAAGGTTTGTTATGTTTAATATCCTTCGTTTAATGTATATCTGTCTTAATTCTGCCCTTTATTCGAGTAGTTTTTTATTCGCCAAATTGCCCGAGGCCTACGCTTTTTTGAATCCAATTGTAGATGTTATGCCAGTAATACCTGTTCTATTTTTTCTCTTAGCCTTTGTTTGGCAAGCTGCTGTAAGTTTTCGATGAAACCTTTAATATTGGGCTAGAAAATTTCATGATTTATCCGAGTTAGAGAAAAAATTATAACAATTGACAAGATCAGATGAGTCTTACAATATGAACGAACCATCACCTCAATTTAAACAGTGAAATTCTTGGGGGAGCCACGATCTATTTTGATCCCTCTTTTTGTTATTTGTTGATTATAACCCTTTTTCACTTAAACCATATTAGAGCCGACCACAATGTTGAATTCGAATTATGTTAATTTCTGAAAACTCTTTTCTGTTTATAGAATCGAAATTCTAAAAAAAAAAACTTCATTTCTTGATGTCAAAATCGGATATGTCGTATAAAAATATAGAATCTATTTTTTTTTTCCTTTTACCCCAAAAAATTATTTGGAGATTGTATAATGCTTACTCTCAAACTCTTTGTTTACACCGTAGTGATATTCTTTGTTTCTCTCTTCATATTCGGATTCCTGTCTAATGATCCAGGGCGTAATCCCGGACGCGAAGAATAAAAAAAAGAAGGGGTTGCTTGCTTTAGTCGTATAAATGTTCTTAGGGTTTTCCCAATTCCACATCTGTTACTATCTGTTAAGGAAAAGTGTTCACTAAAAAAGATACGAAGTGATCGCCCGAAACGGAAAGAGAGGGATTCGAACCCTCGGTACGAATAACTCGTACACCGGATTAGCAATCCGACGCTTTAATCCACTCAGCCATCTCTCCTAACTGAAAAAAAAATAATAATAATAATTACTATGTTCCATTACACAAAAAATAAAAAATAATGCTTGAAAAAAGCTGCCTTTACTTTATTTTATATCTTTACTTTCTATATTCTCTAGAATATCGAGAATATAGAAAGTAATTTGATTATATAGCTCATAGAAAATATAGCTTGTAGAATATTTTTTTTATTGTCTTGTGTATTCTATTATATAAATAGATCGCACTGTATCAGCAATTCAATTTCTCTCATTTCTACAAAATTCAAAGACAGAGAGCATTCGAAAGAGATAAAATAGAAAAACCTCAAGAAAAGAATATCTCTTTAATTTCGTTCAACGAGACCCTTTTTATTTCCACTTCGAAGGCCTGGCCTGGTCAGTATCCAGCCAGGCACTTTTTTTGTTCTAATGGAACATACCGCCAACCATAGAAAAAATGCGAACCATAACATAAACAAAAATTTTTGATTTGGATTTGATCTGAAAACACAAAAATGAAATACTTTTTATTGGATTCAAAGAACAAGAAAAAGAAGTACTATTTCCATTCCGTACTATTTCCATTCCGTACTATTTCCATTCCTATGATGACAGAGAATTAGAATCAAAGTGTCATTTCTTAAAAAGATTTTTTTTTATGAATTTTTCAATTTAGTTATTTAACCGAAATAACTCCCCCTTTCCTAATTGCATTAGGACTCCTGATAAAGACGTCAACGTTCCAATTTCGAATTTTCATTTCATGATTATTTTGAATTTCTGTTCTATCTTGATTCCATCTGATTCTCTTGTTCGACAAAAAGACCTTTTTATACAATAATCCCATTGTAGCGGGTATAGTTTAGTGGTAAAAGTGTGATTCGTTCAAGTAATCCCCTTAATAGTTAAGGGGTCCCTTATTTTCATTGATATTCCAATCAAAAACTTTATTTCTTAAAAGGATTAAAATTGAATCCTTTCACTCTAAAATAAAAAAAAAGATTCGGGGAAAAATATCCGTTTTCGCGATTTGTATCCAAGGGTCAATTCGAAATTGAAATTTTGGATTATTAAATTGCGAAACATAATTTTGTTTTTGAATTGGATGCATACTTCCAATTTTTTAAGTCTAAGTAAAGGATCCATGGATAAAGATAGAAAAGTTTAGTTGGAATCGTAACTAAATCTTCAAATTAGGTTTTTTATAGGTTCGATTGAAGCAAAATAGCTAGTAAATGATAACTTTAGTTTACTAAAGACATCAACATATTTATATTCGATTTTTTTTTATTTTAGCTCGGGGGAAACAAAAAACTTTTCCTACGGATTCTCTCAAATAGAAATAGAGAACGAAGTAACTAGAAAAATGGGGATTGTTAGAATCCCCCTCTTTTAGAGGGATCATCTAGAAAGCGAATTGTTTTGAATTCATTCAGACAAAAAAAGCTGACATAGATGTTATGGGTCGAATTTTTTTATTTCGCTTGCGGTTTCTATCTGGGAATCTATCCATCATCCATAAAGGAGCCGAATGACCCCAAAGTTTCATGTTCGGTTTTGAATTAGCGGCGTTAAAAAGTAGGAATCGACGTCGACTATAACCCCTAGCCTTCCAAGCTAACGATGCGGGTTCGATTCCCGCTACCCGCTCCATATTCTAATTCTATCAATGAGAATATCAACTCGTCGATGCATTAAGTATAAGTAAGGAAACTTTAATTAATGCATCGCCAAATTGAATATTAAAGTCCTGAAGTTATATCAGATATTCTTTATGCTTTCCGAAGAAGAGATCAAAATAAAAATGCGCCAAAAATTTCGGAATGGGACTGCAAGGCGTCCATTGTCTAATGGATAGGACATGGGTCTTCTAAACCTTTGGTATAGGTTCAAATCCTATTGGACGCAATTGATTTCCATTTGCCTATATTCTCTTACATAATAATCTATTATTATTTGATTAGGATTATTAATAATAAATTAAATATTATATTAATAAATTTTGATTCGAAATATTGAATATTAATGATAATTTTAAATTACTTATATATTTCTATTATTTATTTTTTAAGTATTGTAAAGAGAAAGATAACTATTCTAAAGATAAAGAATCATTTTTTTTAGAATTGTTC